ATGCTCCAAATTCGACTTGAGCATCCAAATCAGGATCGATACCAGCAAAAACATCTCTGAACAAAGTTCTAGCACCATGCCAAATGTGCCCGAAAAAGAAGAGAAGAGCAAACGAAGCATGTCCAAAAGTAAACCAACCCCTCGGGCTGCTACGAAAAACACCATCCGATTTCAAAGTAGCACGATCTAATTCAAAAATTTCACCCAATTGAGCACGTCTAGCATATTTTTTCACAGTAGCAGGATCACTATAACTGACTTCGTTGAGTTCGCCACCATAGAACTCAACAGTTACACCTACTTGTTCGACACTATACTTCGATTCTGCCCTTCGAAAAGGAACATCGGCTCTAACAATTCCGTCTCCATCTACCAAAACAACCGGAAATGTCTCAAAAAAAGTAGGCATACGTCGTACAAAAAGTTCACGCCCCTCTTTATCTCTAAAGATAGGATGTCCTAACCAACCGACGGCTATTCCATCTCCATTATCCATTGAGCCCGCTCTAAATAATCCCCCTTTTGCCGGATTATTGCCGATGTAATCATAAAAAGCTAATTTTTCGGGAATTTTAGACCAAGCTTCTGATAAACTTTGATTTTCGGCTAGCCCAGCACCAACTCGTCGATATATTTCTTGCTGGAAGTATCCCTGATCCCATTGATAACGAGTTGGACCAAATAATTCAATCGGGGTTGTTGCTGAACCATACCACATTGTTCCAGCAACAACAAAAGCTGCAAAAAATACAGCAGCGATACTACTGGAAAGGACGGTTTCAATATTTCCCATACGCAATCCCTTGTATAGACGTTGGGGTGGACGCACACTAAGATGGAAAAGGCCCGCTAATATACCCAATGTCCCTGCTGCAATATGATGAGAGGCTATTCCACCGGGAACAAAAGGATCAAAACCTTCTACACCCCATGCAGGATTTACGGATTGCACCCTTCCGGTTAGGCCATAAGGATCGGACACCCATATTCCAGGACCATACAATCCGGTTACATGAAATGCGCCAAAACCAAAACAAGCCACCCCTGCAAGAAATAAATGAATTCCAAATATTTTTGGCAAATCCAAAGAGGGTTTTCCTGTACGTTCATCACAAAAGATTTCTAGATCCCAATAGACCCAATGCCAGATAGCCGCCAAAAAGCACAAGCCCGAAAACACAATATGCGCTCCGGCCACACCTTCATAACTCCAAATACCCGGATTCGTCGTAGTCCCCCCTGTGATACTCCAACCGCCCCACGAATTGGTTATTCCTAAACGAGTCATGAAGGGTATAACGAACATACCCTGTCTCCACATTGGGTCAAGAACAGGGTCGGAGGGATCAAAAACTGCTAATTCATATAGAGCCATCGAACCGGCCCAACCAGCAACCAGAGCTGTATGCATTATATGGACAGAAAGTAAACGGCCGGGATCATTTAATACAACGGTATGAACACGATACCAAGGCAAACCCATGAGAATACCCCTTTTATCAGCAAAAAATAGACACTATGTAACTTTATTGCACTGGAAAAAAATATACTATGGAACCCCACTTGCAGTAGATTATATCGGGTAAGGGATTACATTTTTTTTTCTAGGTTTTTAGGAAAGATGGAACAATTAGATTCATAGGAACAAAAAAAAGCGGATCTATTTTATTCTATACCCGATAAATAACAATACGCAATGGTGGTGTTGGTGGTGGGGGAGATCCTGTTTTTTATGCGCGTTTCTATCCGTGAATGCGGACATAGTTTTTATCATTCAAAGAACCTGTTCGTAAGAACTATCTTTTATTTATTTTTTTTTTTATTTGGTATTCCCCCCCCCACCCCCTTTTTTTATTTATCATTTATAAATACAAGATGATAAAGACAAATAATTTTTAACACAATAAAAAAACCCATTTTTACGTTTCCACATCAAAGTTACATATATTACTTCATTTTTGTTCTTGATTTAATGCCTATTGGTGTTCCAAAAGTTCCCTTTCGAAGTCCTGGAGAGGAAGATGCATCTTGGGTTGACATATAGTGCGACTTGTCAGATATATTGGGTTATATGGGATTTCCCCGTTTTCTCCCCCGATCGAGGTATCCTCTCTTTCACCCCGAAAAATATTGATTGAATCATCAAAAATCTGGAGCGTGAAGTGTAATGAAGTGCAATTAGATCGATTTTTGAAGGGATATCCAGATTACTATTATCAATTTTGAGGTTTTTATGGTTGGCTTGGCTGGACCAATAAAATAAAGTATCCAGGCTCTGTTTAGAAAAAAAAAACGGTAATATATCTACGATTACTACTTCTAGCATGTCATATATGTGCCAGAAAACATAAAATAAAAAATTCATAAAAAGGGAAGTCGTAGCAAAAAGATAGGGTATTGGAGTATTTGTCCTATATGTGCAAATCAAAATCGGGCAGATCTTTACTCAGAGTAGAATAGAAACCTAAAAGAAAAGAATTGAAGAAGCCCATTCAGAAACAAGAAAATTACATTGCGATTTTGATTCGATCTCGATGAAAACAATACATCAATGAGGAGTTAGTTCAATAAGTTTAATACATTCGATATATTTCTTATATTATATATGTAAAAAAATTTTTATATGGATAAAGGTATATGGATAAAGGAAGGGATCAAAAGTTGTCTTTCTTGAAATAAAATAATGTAAAAATGTAAGAAAAAGACCTTTCCCTTCCTTAGAAGTTCATTAGGAAAATGAAAAGTGAAGAGGGTTGAAATCTACACATTGATTTATTTTTGCGATCTTTTGTGAACCGTATGCATCAAAAGATGCATGTACGGCTCTTAAGGGATAAAATCTTATCCTAATCAACCGACTTTATCGAGAAAGACTCCTTTTTTTAGGCCAAGAGGTTGATAGTGAAATATCGAATCAACTTATTGGCCTTATGGTATATCTCAGTATGGAGGACGATAACAAAGATTTGTATCTGTTTATAAATTCTCCAGGCGGATGGGTAATACCCGGAATAGCTATTTATGATACTATGCAATTTGTACAACCCGATGTACAGACAGTATGCATGGGATTAGCCGCTTCAATGGGATCTTTTCTTTTGGCAGGAGGAGAAATTACCAAACGTTTAGCATTCCCTCACGCTTGGCGCCAATGAGTCTTTTATTTGAGAAAAAAAAAAGAAGACTATGCCTTCGCCAATATTCAGTAATAATAGCATGGCACTTCAAGTTCGATATGAGTTTTTTTCAAAATTTCCAAAACCATTCGATTATGTATCGAAAGAGTAGTATGAAAAAAGACTCTTTACCATTTTATATGATCTATCAGGAGCCTATTTCAGTGTCACAAACTTTTTTGTTTTCGGTTTTTCCATCGGAAAGGTTTTAACAAAATTTATGTTTTTAACAATATATATGCTATGAAAGAATATATATATTAACTGTTTGAAAAAAAAAAGACACTTTGGGATTGCTGAAGAACAGACGAAATAATAAAGCAACGGAACCATCATAGTATTTTAGAAATACTACAAAAAAGGAAGGATGGTTATTGGATCATTTACTGATACTGATCTGGGTCTGATAGACCCAGTATTTTTTCTATTTCTTCGATGGAAGGTAGAAATCAATTCCATAGTAGAGCCGTATGCAATACGCAAAAGATGCCTGTACGGTTGTTCAATTCTGTCTTTTTTTTCCTATCTCTCGCACGATAAGGCGAGAGATAGGAAACCATTATTATTTTATATCATCAGATCAGGGTAATGATCCATCAACCCGCTAGTTCTTTTTATGAGGCACAAACGGGAGAATTTATCCTGGAAGCAGAAGAACTACTGAAGCTTCGCGAAACTATCACAAGGGTTTATGTACAAAGAACAGGCAAACCTTTATGGCTTGTATCCGAAGACATGGAAAGGGATGTTTTTATGTCAGCAGCAGAAGCCCAAGCCCACGGAATTGTTGATCTTGTAGCGGTTGAATAAAAAATTAGCAGCAAGGATTCCGCGCAAATACACGATTTGATATTTTTTTTTTCTTATTAATTTAGTCTTCTTATCTGATTTATTATCATATTTCTATTAATAGATTAATTAATAGAAATATGATAATAAATATTAATGAATCTATTAATAGAATAGAACTGATTCATAATCATCGGGTTATGATTGATCTAAACCAACTCATTATGTATACGACTCACCATGCCAACTATGAAACAACTTATTAGAAACACAAGACAGCCAATCCGAAATGTCACGAAATCCCCCGCTCTTCGGGGATGTCCTCAGCGCCGAGGAACCTGTACTAGGGTGTATGTGCGACTCGTTCAGATCATAGACTAAAATAAAAAAAAAAAAGGAAAAAAAATTCCAGTATCGGGGGATCGGTTAAGATAGTGAATGGAAGAGCTCCATTCACTATCTTAACTAATCTTAACTAATATATATAATATAAAATAAAAAAATTAATAATAAATAAAAAATATATAGAGAGATATATTCTTCTATTGTGTATCAAATTTATGGTTTCGATTGGTGCAAACCCAATCACCTCAATTTGCAATTTAAGATGAGAAAGATTTCACCATTGGTAGTAAATGCTTATCCATTAAGCGGGGGAAATCCTATAGTTCAATTAAAAAGCGGAATAATTATGCCCTTATTTTTGCAAGAACGGACTAAGAGGATCAGCTACCCAGCTAATCTTCATACTTAAATACCGTTACTGTATAGCTAGATTTCGTTGTGAAAGACCTATTACTTGATATTTCCTGGGTAGAGCCAAAGAGTGTGAACTGTACAAGTTAACAAAAATATTTATTAAACCGAGGAAGGGGCTCCGGTGTATAGAGAGGATCTCACCGTTTTAAAAGTAATCATAGAAACGATGGAACCCACCATTTCTTTTTCTATTTTATTTACTTTACTATGTTTTTTATCATCTCTTATTTCGAAGTTAAATGCTTCAAAATCAAAAGAAAAAAATCGTGGTTGGGAAAGTTATAGTAGCAAAAGCCATTGAAATTCTTACTTTATACATTGGAAGAATCCATTTTTGTTATTAATAGACTAGGAAAGGAAAAAGAATAACTGAAAGAAAAAAAAAATGAATCTAATAGTTATTCATCAAAGTCTCATTTCATTTACTCAATGACCAGAATTAAACGAGGATATATAGCGCGGAAACGTAGAACAAGAATTCGTTTATTTACATCAAGCTTTCGTGGGGCTCATTCAAGACTTACTCGAACTATTACTCAACAGAAAATAAAAGCTTTGGTTTCGGCTCATCGGGATAGAGATAGGAAAAAAAGAGATTTTCGCGGTTTGTGGATTAATCGAATAAATGCAGTAATTGGTAAGAATAAAAAAAAAATGTACAATAGTTATCGTAATTTATTGTATAATCTGTACAAGAGGCAATTGCTTCTTAATCGTAAAATAGTTGCACAAATAGCTATATTAAAGGGTAATTGCCTTTTTATGATTGCCAACGAGATCATAAAATAAAAATTCCCCGGAGAATGAACTCCGGGAAGGTAGTAGAGTAGGGATTTGTATGAAAAACTATGATTCATATGATAAAGTCATCAAAATGAACAGCCACGTTCAATATAAAAAGATTTATTCTTCTTCACCGATTTTCTTTTTTCTTATAACACAACAACCTAAATTTGATTGGCGTTGTTTTCCAACAAAACATCAATTCAAATTGGATTTTAGTTTCAATTCAAATTTGAATTCAATTGAAGAATAACTCTAGTTTTTTTTTTGTTTTAAGACCGGTAGGAGTAGTTCTAGCGGTCGACTCGCCTTTTTCAATTTTTTTTTCATTATTAAGAAAAGGTAACGAAGATAAAATACGAGCTTGTTTTATAGCAATCGTAATTAATCGTTGTTGTTTTAAGGTCAATCTATTCACCCGTCTAGATAATATTTTTCCTTGTTCACTAATAAATCGACTAATTAAACTCATGTTTTTATAATCAATTCGATCCCCCGATTGGATCGGGGGCAAACGCCTACGAAAAGATCGCTTGGGTTTAAGAAAAAGTCGCTTAGATTTATCCATGGTTTGTTTATTCCTATCCCGAGAATCCTATTTCTTACCAAAAAAAAAGGATTTTTGTTTTATTTTATTGCTTTTCTTATTTTTTTTTTGTTATATAATATAAAAAAATAGATGTTATATTATGTTATATATATCTAATCTAATTTATATATTTATAATATATAAATTAGACAATATATATGAGAAATAGATCATTTTTCATATTCCTTTTGGACGGGTGACACGCAAGCGATCTGTTTTTCTATTTCTTTATCTCGGCATGAATCGTATGTTTGCAACAACAAGGACAGAATTTTCTTAGTTCTAATCGACTAGGCGTATTGTGTCGATTCTTTTGAGTAATATATCTGGAAATACCCGTTGATTCCTTATTAACACTCTTTTGAGCACAACAGGTACATTCCAAAATAACCCTCACTCGGATATCTTTACCCTTGGCCATGAACCTCCTTTTTTTTGATTTACTTAACTCTTCTATTTTTTAGGATTCGAAGCGAAGAAGAAGAAAGGAATGAAAAAAGTAAAAGTTGATAATTCTAAATCAAATTATGAAGGATTTCGTTTCAATTAATATAGGACAGGAAAATTTAAGTAATACAATGATTTCCAATTTTCGAATCGCAGTACAGTATTTCAGTTTTCATTTAAGTATCTTGTATGATATTGGTGCCCCCACCCTAGCCATTCCATTTCAATTTCTGGTCTCACTCTATTAAGAGTGGAAATGGAATTGAATTATTCATTCAATTCCATTGAAGCCTGTACAAGATTCCGAGTTTCACCGAGTCCAAATCCCCTTTATTCTTTTATAACTTTTTATATTCGAATTCTAAAAAAAAAATAATAATAAAGAAGGAGGGGGATTAATCCCAGATATTTGATTGTATCTTTTATCTTCTTCACCCCTTCTTGCGCCCTAGACTAGAATGAAAAAAAAGGGAATATCAATGCATCCGGAAAAAAACGATTGATCTCTATCAAGAGACCCGCTAAAGCCCCGAACCATAGAGTACTTACCACTGGTGCCACGGAGAGATATGTTTTTAGATCTCGCATTTTTTTTTAATCCTCCTTTTTTATTTATTGTAATTTGTAATACATAATTGAATATGATCAGATGATTATTTCGTTAATAACCACTTGGATTTTGGCCGAATTCCAAATTAAAATTGAAATGTACTCATTCGATAGCTTTTTTTTTTAGAAAAAAAAAAAAGTCTATTTCTGCCCGAACATCTCATCACATCAAAATATCAAAAAAAATAGATTTCCATTTTAGGAGAATCTCTATTTATTATTATTTTTTCAATTAAAAAGTCTTTAATTATTATAATTTAGATTTTTAATTCTAATTTAGATTATTATAAGAATCTTTTTTATTCTTTATACTATTATTATAGAATTAAGAATTCTATTACTATATAT